GGTAAGGCAACGGGTTTTGGTCCCGGTATTCGGAGGTTCGAATCCTTTCGTCCCAGGCATATACATTGTATTGTATCAGAGTAAAAGTTTATTTTGAAAATAACATTATGTATAAATGCCTAATATTGGATGCCTAATACTGAATAGAATGTCATTCTTGTTTCTTTTATTATTTTGAATGATTCTTCTATGAATCATATTTTTTTTTTTCACAAACCGAACTAACCGAATTGAGTGCAAATGGCATGCGGATATAACTAAATAAATTTATTTGTGATCAAGATACGATGGTAACATAAACATAGGTCACACCCCTTAATAGGTAGGGTTTTTTAATAAAAAGTAAAGTGTTACATTCATACAATAACATACAACAATAGGTAGGGTCTTGCTAAGATTGCTTCAGAAAACTTTTTGCCATCTTTGTATAGAAGAAAAAAGGGTATAGATTAATATGTTTATGTATCGACGGAACCAACGACTATTCATGATTCCATAATTGAATCAATTCCATACGGGTTCCAAATTAGAGGAATGTTTTGTTATGGTAAAACTTCGTTTGAAGCGATGTGGTAGAAAGCAACGTGCGACTTGAAGGACACGATCCGGTGTGGATTTTTCTTCTTACATCCGCCATCTTTTATAAGAATGAAGGTGCTCTTGGCCCGACATCTGTTCTGTTTTCACTAGAATCCTTCTTTTTGTTAGGTTGTAATGAATATATTACATGATGGAGCTCGGGTAGAAAGTCTGGATTCATCTTTCAGGGGTCAAGAATCTAGGGTTAATACCAATCAATTAATTGGAACAACTTCGTAAGTATATCATCAATATAGAAATAGAAAGGATCCGATTCGGTCAAGTTTTTAATTCAAAAGGAAAATTTGTTGGAATTGAAAAAACTCTTTCGATTAAAAGTGTATCGCGGGGAATCAAGTGTTTGTATGATTCTTTGCTAGAAATAAATCACAATTAAAAGGGGTATGTTGCTGCCATTTTGTAAGGATTAAGAAGCACCGAAGTAATGTCTAAACCCACTGATTTAAAACAAAGAAAAAGGATCCCAGAACAAGGAAACGCCCTTTTTTCAATTGTCTCAATAACTGGATCATAATAAAGATAAAGAATCCAAATGGATTGTATTTTAAATGAGACAAACAAAAGGGGGGTTAAAGACTATTCAAAAAATGAAATAAATTGCCTAAATACTTTTTTCTTTTAAGCTATTTGAGAATTATCCAACTTGAGTTATGGGTACAAATGATTTTTTATTTTTCAGGAAGGAGGAAAAAAAATAAAAATATGAGTAAAATCCCATTCTAATTTATTTTATCAACTCCTTTGCCATTAATTAGAATTCTCTACGTAGACAAAACTCCAAATCATTTTTTCTCGAGCCGTACGAGGAGAAAACCTCCTATACGTTTCTAGGGGGGGTCTTTAGATCTATCCCAATGAGCCGTCTATCGAATCGTTGCAATTGATGTTCGATCCCGAAGAGAAGGAAGAGATCTTCGGAACGTGGGTTTTTATGATCCGATAAAGAATCAAAGTTATTTAAACATTCCTGCTATTTTCTATTTCCTTGAAAAGGGCGCTCAGCCCACAGGAACTGTTCGGGATATTTTAAAAAAGGCAGAGGTTTTTAAGTAGCTTGGTCCTAATCAAACAAAATTCAATTAAGGAAATAATAATAGAAAGTGATAGTAATTCTTATATAAATTTTTATATATTTTTTTCTGCCTTTTTGGGTTCTAATCGTATCTATTTTTCATTGCTTCTATAAAATCTCATGTTCTAGAACGACAAAACCTGAGTTGCTTGATCCTAGAAATAGAAATGGGAGTTCCTTCAATGGGTCGGTTTTCGTTGGAACTCTACTAATAAGTAATAACCAAGGAATTCTCTTTTTTTTATTCTAGTTACTTATTATTGATTGAATAAATAAATTGAAATCTGATATTTTTTCTACCTCTTCCTTATTTATTCCTCTATCTAAACCTTTTTCATCTATGTAGTGCCAATTCAACACAAGCCCTTTTTTTAATAGTATTGAAATGGAATTTTTTTTTTTGTTTTTCCGTTGTATTCTTTTCTCAACATTTATATTGACAACAGTGTACCGAACAAATATAATTCATCGTGATAAGTAGATAAATTTATTTCTGTTCCAGAGGTTTGATTTTTACCTTACATTATTCAAATGATGGAGTTACTTGGATTCGCTTTGATATAATTTGAGCTAAGATATAATAAGAATAGGGGTTTTTATTGAAAAGTCGATAACATAAGAGCTAAGAGGTGGTCTATAAATTTTTACATTTATCTATCTTTTTCTTTTTTTATCGGAGAATTTCTTGGATTTTTGTCTCATCTATTCATTTTGATATTTGATATTCCGACTCAATTTCAAAATGTGTGTGTTTTTTTTTTTTCTTTTTTTATTTCTTAGTTCAAGGGTTTGATTGTCTTGACTAATCTTTTTTTATTTAGATTGTAT